ATATGATCGATACATCATATAGTGACTGGTTCCTTGGATCTCGATAATACAAAGCAATGAGTTGGTTACTAGTTCTTATAGTTATTAGTTAGGGGCTGGTCTGTTTTTTTTTTTTGAATCCCAACTCTAAAGAAAAAACCAACGAGTCACACACTAAGCATAGCAGTTCTACCAAATGGTCAATCGAATTTTTATTCAACCCTATAGAATTAGAATTGCTCATTTTTCATTTTTTTTTTTTATTGAAGTGAAAAGGAATAGTTTGTAGTTTTTGTTCTATCGCGGAATAGAATGGCAAGCAAAGGAGGGACCATTATTTCTCGTCTACAAATATCCAAATTTTGATGCCCAATATTCCATAGGCGGTTTGAACTGGATAGGAACAATGATCAATTTTAGCTCGAATGGTTTGTAGGGGAACCCTACCTTCTCTGATCCATTCGACACGTGCAATTTCTTTTCCGTCGATACGCCCTGCAATTTCCACTTGAATTCCTTTTGTGTCTGCTTCTTCAGTTAATTCAATAGCTTTTTTCATTGCCTTTCGAAACGAAACTCGATTCTTTAATTGTAGAGCTATATATTCTGCAAGAATATTAGGTTGTCCATAAGGTTTTGCAACTCTTGTAATAGCAATGTTAAGTCTCCGGTTCACAGAATGAAACCCCTTTTGTACATTGATCTGTAATTCTTTGATTCCTCGTGTTTGGCCTTCTATTAACAAGTTTTGGAATCCAATATAGATTATGACCTGGATCAGATCCATTTTTTTTTGAATCTCTATATGTGCAATTCCAATTCCTTCGAAACTTGAGGATATTCTTATATTTTTTTGTAAATATATCTTGATACAATCCCGTATTTTTTCATCTTCCTGTAGACCTATGTAATAACTTTTTGGTTGTGCGAACCAAAGGGAACGATGACTTTGGGTTTCCCCAAGTCGGAAACCAAGTGGATTTATTTTTTGACCCATCTTTTTTTTCTCTCTCTCTTTCTTTCTCTATATATCTTTCTATTATAGGATCTCTCCATACATTTTTTGTTTCTAAAAATATATCCTGATCCGTTTTCTTTTTAGATCTATCCTTCAATACAATAATTATATGACAAGCGAGTCTTTCTATTGGATAACTACGTCCTCTAGCCCGGGGTTTGAACTTTTTCACGATAGTACCCCCATGGACTTCGGCTTTACTAATGACTGAATCAGCTTCGTTGAAACTTTTATTGTGACTAGCATTTGCTGCTGCAGAATAAACCAGTTTAAAAATGGGATAAAATGCTCGATAAGGCATGAGTTCCAGTAACATAAGTGTTTTCTCATAGGAATGTCCACGAATTTGATCAATGACTCTTCGTGCTTTGTGAGCAGACATAGATACATGTTGAGCTAAAGCTTGTACTTGTGTGCTCGAGCTCCTCTTCATCTTCTGCTTTTTCAAGGTCTTCTTCCACTTTCTCCACTTTGACATAAGGTTCACCTCCCACCAATGAACGACGAGCACCTACTTTTATTTTCTTTTTTATTTTATTAAAGGAGAGATCTAGTATCGTTTCTCGCATGTCCCCGGAAAGTCAGAGTAGGTGCGAATTCTCCCAATTTGTGACCCACCATACGATCTGTTATATAAATAGGTATATGTGCCTTTCCATTATGAACGGCAATTGTATTGCCGATCATTGTGGGTATAATGGTAGATGCCCGGGACCAAGTTCCTATTATCTCTTTTTCCTCTCTCATGTTGAGCTTCTCCATTTTTGCCAATAAATGATTATCTACAAAAGGATTTTTTTTTAGTGAACGGGTCACGGCCGATTACTCCTTATTTTTTTTTGACTGAATTTTCTCTATAAGAGGTAGAATAGAATAACCCGGTTGAAGCGTAATGATCATACGTCTGTAATGCATTTCCCATAATAGGTCCCATTCTTCTACCCTTTCCCGGGAGTCGATGACTATTTATAGCTATTACTTTGACGCCAAAGAAGAGTTCGACCCAATGCTTTATTTCTGTCCTAGTTGATCCTGATTCGACATTAGAAGTATATTGATTGTTCCCCAATAACCGAATACTCTTTTCTGTAAAGACTGCATATTTGATTCCATCCATAAATCCACTTTCTTCCCCACGAGTTCCAGTATCGATAAGAATTCTAGTTCTTACTCTTCATATGTTATGGTTGGTATGAATATACCATACCAATTCGTTATGTATGGATGATGAGATTCCATTGATACAGAGCCAATTCCAATAGACTTATTGAATATTCCCGTTGGCCTGCATCCAGCAGGAATTGAACCTACGAATTCGCCAATTATGAGTTGGGCGCTTTAACCATTCAGCCATGGATGCTTCGCGGGGGTCATTGTACATTGTGAATGACCCAATTCCAATTGAATTGGATTCCTTAGGAGGAATCAATGAGAGGACATCAATTCAAATCCTGGATCTTCGAATTGAGAGAGATCAAGAATTCTCACTATTTCTTAGATTCA